TTATTCCATTCAGAAACATTAGTTCATTTTTGAACTAATTGATTATCTTCTATTACAATAAAAAGAGATCTATGTTTGGCAAAATTTAGAAAAAGGGTTATAATAGTCAATGTTTTACTTTAGATAGAAAACAAAAAAGGGAAATTAAGATAGATAAGATATATGACTAATTAAATAAAAATTCGTTTTGATTTAGAGAAGAAAAGAAGAAATGAAATGTCTTTCACATCCAACTATAGCAATGAAAAAACTATACTAGTTGTATGGCAGTTCCAAAAAAGCGCACTTCGATATCAAAAAAAATTATTCGGAAGAATTTTTGGAAAAAGAGGGGATATTGGAAAGCATTGAAAGCTTTTTCATTAGCGAAATCCATTTTTACAGGGAACTCTAAAAGTTTTGTAACAAATACAAAACAGAATTAGCTCGATTCAAAGAATCTTTTTTAATACTAATCTAATATATCTAATATAGAAGATTAAATATTTAAATATTAAAAAAAAGATAATTATCTATATATATAATTATCTATATAATAGATTAAATATTAAAAAAAAGATAATTATCTATATATATAATTATCTATATAATAGAATTCTATAGATATATAGAATTCTATAGATATATATTGAAATTCTATAGATATATATTGAAATTATATAGATATTATATAGATATATATTGAATAGAATACCATTCTATATATATATCGAATTTTTTTTTTCATTCCTGGATTGAAGTCAGAACTATCTAGTGCCAACAGTCCTTTTTTGAAAGAAAAAGTATAAACTAACAAAAATACATTCTCCTGTTAAAACTGATACTTGAAACGAAAAAAGAACGAGAATAAAAATTTGTATTGAAATTGAAATGTTCCATTTTTATTAAAAAAAAAAATTTTATATTTACAATAATATAATTTTTTTATATTTATCATTTTTATTTATAATAATAAATGAAATTCATACATATATATATAACATATATATAAATATAAATAGAAAATTATTATATTTAAAACATATTATTCAAAATTGACAAAACTGATTCGATTCTAATTCTATATCTATATTAATTTATATATTATAATAAATCCAAATTTATTATATATATAAATTTATTAATATATATAAATTTATTAATATATTATTATATAAATTTATTAATATATTATTAATATATTATTAATATATTTATTAATATAATATATTATTAATATATATATAATAGAATTCTTAAAATATTTAAATAGAATAGAATTCTTTAAATTCTTTAATGTTTAGTAATAAAATATTACACTTTAATTGATTCTTTCAATCTCGACGATTGACTAAAAATCGGTTATTATGATTTTGAGTAAGCCGCTATGGTGAAATTGGTAGACACGCTGCTCTTAGGAAGCAGTGCTAGAGCATCTCGGTTCGAGTCCGAGTGGCGGCATGATAATCTTATCTTCGAAAAAGAATAAGTCCTATAATGAATTCAATTCCCGATTTCTATTCCGAGTATTGTATTGAGACCTTATATATATAAATATGATATTTTCAACTTTAGAGCATATATTAACTCATATATCCTTTTCGGTCGTATCAATTATAATTTCAATTCATTTGATAACCTTATTAGTCAATGAAATCGTGGGATTATATGATTCGTCCAAAAAAGGCATGATAATAACCTTTTTCTGTATAACGGGATTGTTAGTTACTCGTTGGTTTTTTTCGGGCCATTTACCATTTAGTGATTTATATGAATCATTAATCTTTCTTTCATGGAGTTTTTCCATTTTATATATGGTTCCTTGTTTTAAAAAGCATAAAAACCATTTAAGTACAATAATTGCACCAAGTGTTATTTTTACCCAAGGCTTTGCTACTTCGGGTCTTTTAAAGGAAATGCATCAATCCACAATATTAGTACCCGCTCTACAATCCCATTGGTTAATGATGCACGTAAGTATGATGATATTAGGCTATGCAACTCTTTTATGTGGATCATTATTATCAGTAGCTATTTTAGTTATTACATTTCGAGAACTCATACAAATTTTTGGTAAAAGCAATAATTTGTATTTTTTAAATGAATCATTTTCTTTTGCTGAAATCAAATACATGAATATGAATGAAAGAAATAATGTTTTACAAAAAACTTCTTTTTCTAGAAATTATTATAGGTCTCAATTTATTCAACAATTGGATCGTTGGGGTTACCGTATTATTAGTTTAGGTTTTATCTTTTTAACGATAGGTATTCTTTCAGGAGCAGTATGGGCTAATGAGGCATGGGGGTCGTATTGGAATTGGGATCCAAAGGAAACTTGGGCCTTTATTACTTGGACCATATTCGCTATTTATTTACATACTAGAAAAAATAAAAAATTGGAAGATGTAAATTCTTCAATAGTGGCCTCTATGGGCTTTCTTATAATTTGGATATGTTATTTGGGAATCAATCTATTAGGAATAGGCCTACATAGTTATGGTTCATTTTCATCTAATTGAATTAAAGTGAGTAAAGAACCTGACAAATACAAATATGGAAAGTGTATATATGAAAACTTCCCATAAATCGTCGAGAACCCTTTAAATCAAGTAATATAGTGATTCAAGGGGTTCTCACAAACAACAAAATATTCGATTACAATTCAAATTCATCTTTTTATTAAGTTAATCCAAATCCAACGGAAAAAATCTTTTTTTTTTTATTAATTTATTCACAAAAACTATCTATAAAAAATGAGATAGAATAGCTTCAACTTTATCAACCGAGAATGAGAAAATGAAATCCGGATAAATACCAATAGCTATTACGGGTATAAGGATAGAAATCGAAATAAATAATTCTCGTGGACCAGAATCGAAAAAATAAGAGTTTGGTGTATTAAAAAGCTTGTATCCATAGAACATCTGCCGTAACATGGATAATGAATAAATAGGAGTTAATATCATTCCAATTGCTGTTACAAAAGTAATAAGTATTTTTGTCATTAAAAGATATTTTTGACTGGTAATTATTCCAAAAAAAACGATCAATTCTGCAATAAAACCGCTCATGCCCGGCAATGCAAGAGAAGCCATCGATAAGATAGTGAAAACCGTAAATATTTTTGGCATTGGTATAGCCATTCCGCCCATTTCGTCGAGATAAAGAAGACGTAGTCTATCATAACTAGTTCCCGCCAAGAAAAAAAGCGCAGCGCCAATAAATCCATGAGAGATTATTTGTAAAATAGCCCCGTTGAGCCCTGTATCGCTTATAGAACCAATTCCTATAATTAGGAAACCCATATGAGATACCGAGGAATAAGCTATTCTTTTTTTTAAATTACGTTGACCAAGAGATGTTGAAGCTGCATAGATTATTTGAATTGAACCTAATAGCATTAACCAGGGGCAAAATATAGAATGAGCGTGGGATAATAATTCCATATTAATTCGAACCAACCCATACGCTCCCATTTTTAATAAGATTCCGGCTAAAAGCATACAAGTGCTGTAATGTGCCTCTCCGTGGGTGTCTGGTAACCATGTATGTAAGGGTATAATCGGCAATTTGACAGCAAAAGCAATAAGAAATCCCATATAGAATAGTATTTCCAGTGCCACCGGATACGATTGATTAGTTAATGTTTCCAAATTTAATGTTGGTTCATTAGAACCATATAAACCTATACCCAGAATTCCCATTAATAAAAAAACAGAACTTCCCGCAGTGTACAAAATAAACTTTGTAGCTGAATACAAACGTTTCTTTCCCCCCCACATGGATAAAAGTAGATAAACGGGAATTAATTCTAATTCCCACATGATGAAAAAAAGTAAAATGTCTCGAGAAGAAAATGGTCCTATTTGACCGCTATACATTGCTAACATGAGGAAATGGAATAATTTGGATTCTCGAGTAACCGGCTGAGCCGCTAAAGTAGCTAAAGTGGTGATAAATCCCGTCAGTAAAATAGGTCCTAGAGAGAGTCCATCTATTCCGAATCTCCAGTAAAAATCAAAAAAATGGATCCATTTATAATTCTCTGTCAGTTGGATTAGTGGATCATCCAATCGGAAATGATAACAAAATGCATAGGTTGTTAGAAGGAGATCTATTAAGCATATACAGATAGTATACCACCTTATTATCTTATTTCCTCTATGAGGAAATAAAAAAATAAAAGAACCCCCAGCTATTGGCAAAACTACAATTATTGTTAACCAAGGAAAATAATTCGTGATAAAAATAAGATACACTTGAGCCAGAAAAACCCGCGCTCAAAATATTTTCTATTTTGAGCGCGGGTTTTTCCCAGTAAAAAAAATGTATTCGTGTGGTGTTTTTTGAAACGTATCAATAAGCTAGACCCATGCTTCGAGTTGTTTCATGCCATAAATAAACTCGAACACTTAAGAAATCCGTCGGACAGGCGGATTCACACCTCTTACAACCAACACAGTCCTCTGTTCTTGGGGCAGAAGCAATTTGCTTAGCTTTACACCCGTCCCAAGGTATCATTTCTAATACATCTGTCGGGCAAGCTCGGACACATTGAGTACATCCTATACATGTATCATAAATCTTTACGGAATGTGACATTGGATCTATAGTAATCTTTGAACATCAAAAATAAAAAATTTTCGATCTAGTAAACTCATAAATGAATCCTATATTTAGACACCAGATGAATCAATGATTTGTCAGAATTTTTTTAATAAAAATCGACTTCTAGATCAATTCATAAGAAGAGAATAGAACCAAGATACTTTGATTTCTTATATTTTCTCGCAAACATGATCATAAGTTGTGTAACATACATGCTAATTTGAATTGATGAATATTACCCTATTCTATATTATACTTTTTTTTATGATTAATTATGATTAATACTATTTATTCAACAAATTCGATTGATTGATACGGGTTGATTTTCGGTTACGATAAATTGAGGAAACAATAGCCGGTCCGATAGCTGCTTCAGCTGCTGCAACAGCTATAACAAAAATTGAAAAAATATTTCCTTTTAATTGGCGACTATCAAAAAAATCAGAAAAGGTTACGAGATTTATATTAACTGCATTCAGTATAAGTTCAAGACACATAAGGGCTCTAACCATATTTCGACTCGTGATCAATCCATAGATACCTATAGAAAATAAATAGGCACTCAAAACAAGTACATGTTCGAGCATCATTGACCAACTCCTTATCAATTTTGATTCATTTCAATATGAACAACAATTCAACGGATTCGATTGACTAAAGAATATAACAAGTCTGCAACAAAACAAAATAATAAATATATCGGCAATATTCATAATAAAAAAAAAGATTTTCTACATAAATACTGTTTCACGTTCACATAGAATTCAACGGAAATAAATGTGATAAAATCGAACAAAATAGAATTTTTATTTAGATTGCCAGTTCTAAAGATTTCTTACTGGCGAGCCACGACAATTGCACCTATCAAAGCAGCTAAAAGAATTATTGAAATGAGTTCAAATGGAAGAAAAAAATCTGTTGATAAATGAATTCCAATTTGTTGACTAGTATTTATCAAATCTTGTTCTATAATCTGATTTGGTCTTGTAGTCCAAATAATCCCGTACCATGATGTATCTGGAATAGTAGTTATTAGTGAAACAAAAATACTTGTACAAACCATCAAAGTAATTCCATCCCCAACGGTCCAAAGATGAAAATCATGGTAATATTCTGAACCATTCATAAACATCACAGCAAATATGATTAAAACATTTATAGCTCCCACGTAAATAAGTAGCTGTGATGCAGCTACAAAATGGGAGTTTGATAAAATATACAATAAAGATATACAAACAAGAACCAGTCCCAACGAAAAAGCAGAAAAAATTGGGTTGGTAAGTAATACGACTCCTAGACTTCCTAATACAAGACCCGATCCCAGAAAGACTAAAAGAAAATCATGTAGCGGTTCAGGCAAATCCATTATATGTAAATGTAAAATAAGAGATAAATAAATCGAAACTTCATGACCTTATTGATATGACCAGGAAAAAAAATTATATACTAAAATTCTCTCCGCATTGAATTTAATCCTAAGAAGTGTGAATTGTTATAGGTACAGTTACCAATGTTATTCCATTTTTTATACGAAAGAGTAATTTGAAACTATACTAAAACGAAAGTAAAGTATAAAGTATATATTTATTTAATATTTATATAATTTATATAATATAGAATATTTCTAATACAATATCTAATATAATATTTATTCATTTTTTTTTTATAATATTTTGTTTTATATTATCCAAATTAGATTATTCTTTTTTTTTTTATTTTCTTTATATATTTCTTTATTTTCTTTATATATATATTCTATTTTATATTTATATTTTATTTTTATATTTATATATTTTATATTTATATATTATATATATAGAGAGTATTATTTGATTTTAATTCTATTATAATTCTATTTTATTTTTATATTTATATATTATATATATAGAGTATTATTTGATTTTAATTCTATTATATTCTATTATTTTCTTTTTTTATTTTCTTTTTATAATTTTATAAGTAGAAGAATTTTTTTTTGAACTATATTATAAATTCAAATTAAATAATTTTATTTTATTTGAATTGTTCGAATTGTATAATCATCAATTACTGACATTGGTAAACGGCCCAAAGCAATTTGATTATAATTCAATTCGTGACGATCATAAGTCGAAAGTTCATATTCTTCAGTCATTGATAAACAATTTGTTGGACAATACTCAATACAGTTACCACAAAATATACAGATTCCGAAATCAATACTGTAATTAAGCAATCGTTTCTTTCGAATATCAATTTCCAGTTTCCAATCAACAACAGGTAGATCTATAGGACATACACGAACACATACTTCACAAGCAATGCATTTATCAAATTCAAAATGGATTCGACCACGAAAACGTTCCGATGTGATTATTTTTTCATAAGGATATTGAATAGTTACAGGTAAACGATTTGCATGAGATAAGGTAATCATGAAACTTTGACCAATGTACCTTGCAGCTCGGACTGTTTGTTGACCATAATTCATGAACCCAGTTACCATAAGGAACATATCGTGAATATCTATGAATATTTTTGTTTTATTTCTTTCTCTTGTTTGAGACAGTTTATGAATACAGAAGATCAATCTTTTTTCTTATAGTGAAAACAGTTGAGATGAAGTTGTTAATAATAGATTACCGAGAGAAATAGGCAAAAGAAACTTCCACCCAAGGTTTAATAATTGATCCATTCTTAGCCTAGGCAAAGTCCATCTTGTTGTGATAGAAACGAATAAGAACAAATAAGTTTTAACTAGTGTAATAAAGATGCCAATTGTAGTTCCAAAAACTCCATATGTTTTATTTATTTCAAAAAAGTCAGAAACGAATATGTACGGAATAGAGATATTCGAACCGCCCAAGTAAAGAATTGTTACAAATAATGAAGAAATTAATAGGTTTAAATAGGAAGCAACGTAAAATAAACCAAATTTGATACCCGAATATTCGGTTTGATAACCTGCTACTAATTCTTCTTCCGCTTCTGGTAAATCAAAAGGTAATCTTTCACATTCCGCTAGGGAAGAAATTAGAAAAACAACGAAACCCATAGGTTGACGCCACAAATTCCACCCCCCAAAACCATATTTTGATTGCGCATCAACTATATCAACTGTACTTAAACTGTTAGATAATCCTAGTCGGTGATAACATTACTGTTCCCATCTCTATTACAGAACCGTACATGAGATTTTCACCTCATACGGCTCCTCGAAAGCCTAAAAAAATCTAAGGACCGGGCCGATTTTTTATCTCTTGATATATCCCTAAGATAGATAAGATTCAAATTTATCGGACGGTTCTGAATTAGACCAATTGAATTCTGTCTGTTCTAATAAATAAAATAATTAAATAATAAAGAGAAATCTATTTTATTTTAATAAAAGATACAAAAGGTACTTCTGAATTAATCTCATCCCTTAAAAATCCAAATTTGAATTTGTTGAGTAATAACTGAATTCTTCAATAAAATACTCTTTTAGAATTATCAATAACCCCATCGTTTTCGATTACGAAAAATAATTACACATTAGTTTATCAGTTATGACATGAATTCTATCTCCATGAATATGGATATAAGAAATAAAAAAAAAAGGGGGGGGATCGCTTTTTTTTTTATTTTTTGTTTTTCGTTCCTATTCTTCTTTTTTTGTGCAAGTAAAAAGGGACTTAAATAAAATTAAAGGATTATTTCGTTCCTGATAGTCATTTATTTAATCAGTGGATGGGAGTATACTCTGGATCGGAGTTGTGGGGAGTACTGCCTGATTTTTTCTACCAACTTAAAGCCCCAATTATAATTCTTTTTCTATTTTGCGTAAATGCTCTTTTGGATAATTTAATTTACAAAATCTGCTTTACTAATCCTTTGTGTATCTTGGTGTTTCTAACCATCCATTCATTTTTTTATTAACCCCCTTATTTATGTTAATACATGTATGATAATTCATACAAATAATAGCGAAAACTCAAAAAGGTTGGTCTTTTGAGCCCGCTTCAAGACAGGATGACTAATCACCCAATCTTGGGGTAAACGGCCTCTTCGGCTTAGAATTTGTTTTTTGTTTTTCACTTAATTCTTATACATAGAAAATGAGACTCCTTTTTTTTACTGCAATTTCAAATCATCATACTATCTATTAACTATAAACTAATATTAACTATAAAGTAATATAGTATTCATAAATAATATTCAATAGAAGCTGTTTTATTTCACTCATATAACTATCTGATTTTGTTTTTCTGAATTGCGAAAAAGAATAATGAAAATGAGGATATCTATTCAATTTATTCTTTCCCTTTCCTATAAAATACTATAAAGAGAGGAGCATAGCAATAGCATCGAAAAGTTTCTGTCTCAACGAATCGCACGCAGAGATATTGATAACACACATAAAGTTAATGGTATTTCATAACTAATCGATTGAGCAGCAGCTCGTAGACCACCCAAAAAGGAATATTTATTATTCGACCCATATCCTGACATGAGAAGTCCAATGGGAGCAATACTCGAAATAGCAATCCATAAAAAAACACCGATATTGAGATCAGATAAAACAAAGTTATAGCTAAAAGGAATTACTGAATAGCTTATTAGAATTGATATGACTGATATGGATGGTCCGATACTGAATAAACGAATATCTCCCCTAGATGGAATAAGATTCTCTTTGAAAAGTAGTTTTGTTCCGTCGGCTAGAGCTTGAAGAACTCCAAAAGGCCCGGCGTATTCAGGTCCAATACGCTGTTGTATCTCTGCGGATATTTCTCTTTCTAACCATACAATTGCTAATACACTTATTGTGATTCCCAATACAAGAATAAAAATAGGAGCAAGTATCCATAGAATTCCATAGACCTCCTTAAAAAATTCCAATTTGGAAAAAAAATGGATATCTTGTACTTCTGTTGTATCAATTATCATTTCAACGATCAACTTCTCCCATAATGATATCTATGCTACCTAGTATTGTCATAATATCGGCCAATTTCATTCTTTTAACTAATTGAGGAAGAATTTGCAAATTGATAAAACCCGGTGGACGAATTTTCCATCTCCAAGGAAAACCATTCTGATCGCCTATTAGAAAAATTCCTAATTCTCCCTTTGGGGCCTCAACTCTTACATAAAGCTCTTGTTTTGGCAATTCAAAAGTCGGAGACGGTTTTTTACTAATGAATCGATATTCAAAATCATTCCATTCTGGATCCTTTTCTCTATCAAAGCAGCGGATTTCTAAATTCTCATACGGCCCGCCGGGAATTCCTTCCAAAGCCTGTTGAATAATTTTTATGGATTCCATCATTTCACCAATTCGAACTAAATAACGAGCTAATGAATCTCCTTCTTTTTGCCATTGAACTTCCCAATCAAATTCCTCGTAACACTCATAATTATCAACTTTACGTAGATCCCATTGTATTCCGGAAGCCCGAAGCATCGGTCCTGATAAACCCCAATTTATTACCTCCTCTCCACCAACAACGCCTACTCCTTCAACCCGTTCTAAAAAAATGGGATTTCGCGTAATAAGTTTTTGATATTCAACAACCCGTGTTAAAAAATAATCGCAGAAATCAAAACATTTATCTATCCAACCATGAGGTAGATCAGCCGCTACCCCCCCGATACGAAAAAAATTATGCATCATTCTCATACCTGTCGCAGCTTCGAATAGATCATATATTAATTCTCTTTCTCTGAAAATATAGAAGAAAGGAGTTTGTGCACCAATATCTGCCATAAAAGGTCCCAGCCATAGTAGGTGAGAAGCTATACGACTCAACTCTAACATAATTACTCGAATATAGCTGGCTCTTTTAGGTACTTGAATATTTCCCAACTGTTCCGGTCCGTTTACGGTTATTGCTTCTGTGAACATAGTAGCTAAATAATCCCAACGTGTTACATAAGGCAGATATTGTATAATTGTTCTGTTTTCCGCAATTTTTTCCATCCCTCTGTGTAAATAACCCAATATTGGTTCACAATCAATAACATCCTCACCATCCAGAGTAACAATAAGTCGAAGAACACCATGCATTGATGGGTGGTGAGGGCCCATATTGACTATCATGAGGCCTTTTCTTGTAGCTGTGACATTCATAGGTTTTTCCTCGATTCATTCTTCAATGAATCGCTTAAAAAAAAAAAAAGTTCATAAAAATTCAAGATCTAATAAATCGAATAATTGAAAATGACTCTTCAAATTAACGAATTTGTGATTCCCGAATATCCAACTGATTAATTAATTTTTTATAACGTATTCCATTTTTCTTTGATAAATAAGACAGTAGTCGTTGCCGTTTTCCCAGAATTTTACGTAAACCTCTTTGAGATAAATAGTCTTTTCGGTGCAATTCAAAATGTGAAGTAAGTCTTCGTATCTTATTGGTGAAATTGAATACTTGAAATTCAACCGATCCCGGGTTTTCTTCTTTTTTTTCTTGTGAAATAACCGGTATAAATGAGTTTTTTACCATAAAATAAAATTAAAGCTTCCCTCTACCCCTCTTTTTTTTATAGATATTTTTATTGATCAGTAATAGTAATGATACTCATTTTGAATTTTTTATATAAATCTTTATTTCCTTAAAAATTCCTTATTTTCAAATTAAATTAAATGAATTATTATTAATCAATTCAAATAGATAAAAAAAATACTATATTTATGGATTTAGCGAATAAAAAATGTATACTTAAAAAAAAAAGAATATGATTTTGTTGATTCATTTTTCAATCTAATGTATACATCATTGAATTAGTATGAATGCCACAATGTGTGTCCGCATTTATGTCTATATTCCATTTGTCTTCGCATACCAGATATATTATGTTAAATAGAAGACAAATGTAGATTAAGAAATTTTCAATCGAGGATACATATGTATTCTTACTATACTGAAGCGGCTTCCATTATGGGTATCAAACCAATAGCGATTTATACAAGCTAAATCTTCTAATCGATAATTTGGCCAAAGAAAAAATTTTAAATTCATTATTTTTTTTTTTTCTCTATCAAGATCTTTCTTTTTAGCCAAAACTTCACAGCAATTATTTACTTTATTCTCATTGTAAAATATTGTGTTTGTATGGACACTATTTTTATTCCTAGGATTTAAACAAATTAGAATTCTCAATTCTCTACGACGTCTAGCAGATAAAATATTTTCAGGAACAAGCAAATCATAATGATTTTTTTCTTTATTTTCTGTTATCTTTTGATCTCTTCTTCTTGTAATGTATTTATCAAAATTTTTCTTATCAACATTACTTTTTTCTTGGTATCTTTGATTAATTTGGCGCTTACTCTTATGAATCAACGAAAGTGCTGTGGTTTGATACATAAAAAATTTTTCATTGTTTTTTCTAGACAGGCGAACTGGTTCGATAATAAATATTCCTTTTTTCATCAATTCCTTATTTTTCATCAATCCTGGAAGAGTGAAATCCTTCTGATTATGAATCACCATAATATCTAGACTTAGTTCTCCCCTTTGAATAGAGGCTATAGCAATTTCTTTTAGATTTTTCAATCTAATTAGGAGACAATATACTTTGACATTATTAAGTATTCTTTGATTAAAGGAATCCTTCCAGTTCAAATGAAAACCAAAAGACTTTCTTAGTAAGAAATTTAGTTCTGCCTCTATCTTATTCTTGTATTTATTTTTCGTTATATCCTTAGCACCCTTTTTCCTGTCCGATCCTGCATAATTTTCTTCAATATCTTTTTCTTGGTTTGAGAGAGATGATTCAAGATCTACTTGACCCACGTATTCTGCTTTTGATCGATTTCGAGTCTCTAACTCGAATTCAAGAGATTTTTTTTTTTTCGATGGTCTAAAAATATCTATTATTTTTTTCTTACCAATAATGTTTTTCTTTTCACTAACATTTTGATTTCCATTAAAATGGAAAAAAAGTAATTTGATTGGTATGATCCACGGGTTACTCATATATGCATTATAAAATATCACAAATTTTGAAAAGAACCAAAATTCCAGATTTGATACCGAACAATTTAGTATTTCTACATTCATTCCGATCCAATCAAAATACTTTCTATCCAGATTTTTTTCCATATCTATAATAGCATCTTCTGCTATATAATTCTTGATAGAGATATCCTCCGTTATATCCATTTTTTTTTTTTTACATGTGTTGTAATTATAAGAAATCGTTTGCTTTTTATTTGCTTGGAATGGTGATCTATATCCATAAATATATGAGTCTTTCTTATCTGCATAATTAATAGATTTATATGATAAACGATCATATCCATATTGTTTTTTAATTTTTTTTTTTTTTGTTAATGAGTCTATTTTTGTTAATGAGTCTACTTCTTGTTTTTTGTAAAGAATTAATCGGCTTTTTTCATATGAATCAAAATTGGTTAAATCTTTTTTTTGAGCCACACGACGTTCATTGATTCTATTTCTCCAATTTTGTGGTACTAATCTAGACCATCTGTTCTCAGATAAGTCATATTGATAATGACCCTTTAACCAATTTGTCCATTGATTCATTGCAGAATCGGGAGGTTTCTTATGTCTTAATTTGGCATGAAATATTCCTTGTACTTCAAAAAAAGAATCCTTTATTTCATTCTTAAGAAAAAAAAATCTTCCATGATATTCAAAAAAAGATCTTAACTTATACTTATATACGTTAATAACTTGAGTTTGTGATAATTTAAAAAATACATATGCCTGTGACAAAGAGGATATGTCACAAGAATTCTGTGAATTCGTATTCGTAGTATTATAAGATTTGTGTATAATCGAAATAAAGTTAATTATACTTTGATTTGTTTTATGAGTTTTTTCTGCATTTGCTTCATTATTGTAAATGGATTTATTTATAATTTTTTTTGTAGATTCCAGAAAAAGTTGTACATTGGTGCTAGGAATACTAATGATATATAGAAAGATATCTATGTATATTCTTTCCATGAAAAATTGAAAAAAAGAATGCGATTTACGGGTTAATCGAACATTTCGTCTTTGTATTATCTGCAAAATATTTTTTTGTGATTCTAATCTTTTAGCATCATAAGTTGTTTTGTTCGAATGAATATTTCTCTCTGAAGTTAGAAACCCCCTTTTCTTTTCTTTTGTTATTTTTTCTATTTGCTTTAGGATTGTCTTTGTTTTAACATTCAGATCTTTTATTTTTTTTTCTGTCAATGAATAATTTGTCCAATTAATAGATTGAATTGGAATGGGTGATTCGGAAATCATTGGATTATTCTTACTGATTGTTGAAGCTTTTTTGCTTTTACTCAATTCATAAATATTTTTGAATCTAAATACAAAAAAAGAATTTGAGATTTTTTTTATTTTTTCCTTTACAAATAGAATACTATTGAGAATACTTTTGATGATCCATTTTGATGTTTCTTTTGAGATATTTAGAAAGAATTTTGTTCTTTCATTTAAAACTTTTAGAACTATAAAAAAAGAATTTTTCAATTTTTTCATTTTTTTTTTGAGTTCTTTAAAAATGGGATCAAAAAATGAAAGTCGATTTCGGGGATAACTAGAAAAGGGCAATTCGACTTCCATTCCCCAAATTGTTAAAAAGCAAAAGTTCTTTTTTTTTACTTTTTTTTTCATTAGATCTTTTTCCTTTTCAGTGGATCGTATCTTAGATATGTGCCAAGGTTTCAGACGAAAAGGAAATAAGATCTTTATCTGAATACCGTCAGTTAGCCATTTTTTTGGAAATTCTGTTTCGGATAATTGAACGCCATTATAAGTGCATTTAATATGCATTTCTCTATTCCAATCCCTAAAATCTTCTGACCATTCGGGAAATTGAAATAATAATATACGAACGAGATTTTTAGTTATTATTAATGTAGGCAATATAATATATTTTCTAAGAATCGATTGGGTTATTAATAAAAAACCTCTTATTACTTGAGCAAATATAATGCTGTCCCAGGCTTCTCCTATTTCGATACGTCTTTTCTCCTCTTTTTCGTTTTTTTTTCTTTTGCCCTCCTCTTTTTTCTTACTTTCTTTTGTCTTTTCCTCTGTATAATCTGAAATTTTGAATTCTGTCTTTTTCCGCATCCAATTTTTTAACATAAAAAAGATTTTCATTGAATCGAAAACATCAAAAGAAAAGAAGGAAGGTTTCTCCATTTTGTCCAAAAAAAAGGGCGAATGCACACTGCTTTGAAAGAGTTTCCAAGTAACTGTTTTACGTCTTTGAGCGCGTATGGATCCTTTGATTATGTCTCGCCGAAAATCTGGTTGTTGTGAATAACGTATTAAAGCCAATTCCTTTTTTTTATCAGTATTCTCAGTATCCCTAGTAGAAGTATCGTCATTCTTTGAATTATTAGTCAAAATCACTACACGTTTGGCTTTTCTGGAACGAATCTGATAATTTGCTGCGTCATTTTTTCCCTCCAGT